AATGAAGTGCCTGATTAAAGGATTACCTTGATAGGGTAAATCAAGTAGCTTTAGTTACCTTCATTATAATTAATAGAATTGAACTATCTCTAAAAATTTCAAAAACTTTTGTGCTCCATACACTAAATTATATAATTTACTTAAGAAAGATAAGCTAATTAAGCTACTGGGTTCATACCCCATTTATAGGGGTTTAACCCCCTTCTCTCTAATGATCAATAATCCCACTAAATTTTTATTTTTATTAACATTAATAGGAGGCACCTTAATTTCTACTTCTGCTAATTCATGATTTGGCGCATGAATAGGGTTAGAGATTAATTTACTTTCTTTTATTCCCTTAATAACGAACTCAAAAAATTTATTTTCGACAGAAGCTTCTTTAAAATATTTTTTAGTACAAGCTCTTGCATCTGCCACTCTTTTACTTTCTGTTATTTTAGGGTCTTTATTGCTTAACCCCTCCGTCCCTAACTCCTCTGATTTAACAGTAATAAACACATTGATTAGAAGTTCTCTTTTATTAAAAATAGGAGCTGCTCCTTTCCATTTTTGATTCCCAGGAGTCATGGAAGGGCTTAACTGAATAAATAGCCTAATACTGTTAACTTGGCAAAAAATTGCACCCTTAATGCTTATTTCTTACACTTTCCAGTTAGATGTCTTTTTTTCTATCATTATTGTTCTTTCAGTAATTATTGGGTCTTGAGGGGGGCTTAACCAAACGTCCATCCGAAAAATTTTAGCTTATTCTTCTATTAATCATCTAGGTTGGCTTTTAGCAGCCATAGCCGCCGGAGAAAGAATTTGAGGTATTTATTTTTTAGTTTATACATTTTTATCTTTTGCTATTATTTTCATAATAAATACATTCCAACTAATACATGTCAATCAAATTTTTTCCCTAAATACAATCAATCCTGTCAATAAGTTTGCATTTTTAGTCACACTTCTGTCCTTGGGGGGCCTACCCCCCTTTTTAGGATTCCTGCCAAAATGAATTGTTATTCAAAATATAGTAAATTTAGGCAATTTATTTACAGTTACTCTTATAGTAATTACAACTTTAATGACTTTATTTTATTATTTACGGACAGCTTTTGGTGCTTTTATACTCACATATGCCGAAAATGTGTGGAATCTTCCTCTTCCTCCCAACAGAAATCTTTATAGAACTTCATTATTTTTATCTATATTATCAACATTAGGGCTTATGATTATTTCTATCGTCCACAGCATCTTATAAAAGGCTTTAAGTTAACCAAACTAATAGCCTTCAAAGCTGTAAATAGGGATAAGATTTCTTTAAGCCTTAGTAGAATCCTACTCCTTTAGAATTGCAGTCTAATATCATCAGTGACTATAAAGCCTTAATCTGGTAGAAGAGGTTACTCCTCCTAAATAAATTTACAATCTATTGCCTAACATCTCAGCCATTCTACCGCGACAATGATTATTTTCAACAAACCATAAAGACATTGGAACTCTCTATTTTATTTTCGGAGCTTGATCAGGAATAGTTGGGACATCTTTAAGCTTATTAATCCGAGCCGAATTAGGCCAACCTGGCTCTCTAATTGGTGACGATCAAATTTATAACGTAATTGTAACAGCTCACGCTTTTGTAATAATTTTTTTTATAGTGATACCTATTATAATTGGAGGATTTGGTAACTGATTAGTCCCTTTAATATTGGGAGCCCCAGATATGGCTTTCCCGCGAATAAATAATATAAGTTTTTGACTCCTACCCCCTTCGTTAACGCTTCTTTTAGCCAGTAGCTTAGTTGAAAATGGAGCTGGTACCGGTTGAACGGTATACCCCCCACTGTCAGCTGGGATTGCCCACGCTGGATCATCAGTAGATATGGCAATTTTTTCTTTACATTTAGCTGGAGTTTCTTCAATTTTAGGGGCAGTAAACTTCATTACTACCGTTATTAATATACGATCAGCTGGGATAACACTAGACCGAATACCTTTATTTGTATGAGCAGTTGTAATTACCGCTTTATTACTTCTTTTATCTTTACCTGTATTGGCCGGAGCTATTACAATACTGTTAACAGATCGAAATTTAAATACATCATTCTTTGACCCAGCTGGGGGAGGGGACCCTATTCTATACCAACACTTGTTTTGATTTTTTGGGCATCCTGAAGTATACATTTTAATTTTACCAGGTTTCGGGTTAATTTCTCATATCATTAGTCAAGAAAGTGGAAAAAAGGAAGCTTTTGGATCTTTAGGTATGATTTACGCTATGTTATCAATTGGCTTATTAGGATTTGTCGTTTGAGCCCATCATATATTCACAGTAGGAATAGATGTGGATACCCGGGCTTACTTCACTTCAGCTACAATAATTATTGCTGTTCCAACTGGGATTAAAATTTTTAGTTGAATAGCTACACTTCATGGAGCCCAAATTAATTATAGTCCGGCTCTTTTATGAGCACTGGGCTTCGTATTTTTATTTACGATCGGGGGATTAACAGGAGTCGTTCTCGCTAATTCATCTGTAGATATTATTTTACACGATACGTACTATGTAGTAGCTCATTTCCATTATGTATTATCGATAGGAGCTGTTTTTGCTATTATAGCAGGATTCATTCAATGATATCCTTTATTTACTGGGTTAACAATAAATCCTCATTGGTTAAAAATTCAATTTTGTATTATATTTTTAGGAGTTAATTTAACTTTTTTCCCTCAACATTTCTTAGGGTTAGCTGGGATACCGCGACGGTACTCAGATTACCCAGATGCTTACACCACTTGAAATGTAGTTTCTTCAATTGGATCATCAATTTCATTCATTGGGGTACTATTTTTCCTTTTCATTATCTGGGAAAGAATGATCACCAGCCGAATTGCCTTATTTCCTCTCCAAATAACAACTTCTATTGAATGATACCAAAATCTTCCCCCAGCTGAACATAGATATTCTGAACTTCCTATACTTTCAGGATTCTAATATGGCAGACAAGTGCAATGGATTTAAGCTCCATATATAAAGGTTTATGCCTTTTGTTAGAAATAATGGCAACATGAGCAAACTTAAGCCTCCAAGATAGAGCATCCCCCCTTATAGAACAATTAACCTTTTTTCATGATCACGCAATACTAATTTTAATTATAATCACAGCTTTAGTTAGATACCTATTAGCTACATTATTTTTTAATTTAAATATCAACCGGTACCTTTTAGAAGGGCAAACTATTGAAGTAATTTGAACAATTTTACCTGCTGTCACTCTAATTTTTATTGCGCTCCCATCATTACGCTTGTTATATTTATTAGACGAAGTTAGTAGCCCTGCTATTACTCTAAAAACTATTGGTCATCAATGATACTGAAGTTATGAGTATTCTGATTTTACGCAAGTAGAATTTGATTCTTACATAATTCCGTACAATGAAATGAATTCGGACGGATTCCGATTATTAGATGTTGATAATCGGGCCGTTTTACCTATAAACACCCAAATTCGTATCTTAGTAACAGCAGCAGACGTCTTACATTCATGAACTGTTCCTGCCCTAGGGATTAAAATTGATGCTACTCCTGGACGATTAAATCAAACTAGATTCCTTATAAACCGCCCTGGGTTATTTTTCGGACAATGCTCTGAAATTTGCGGAGCAAATCATAGTTTTATACCTATCGTCATCGAAAGTGTACCCACCAATATTTTCATTAACTGAATTACATCGTTAAGAGACGCGTCATCAGATGACTGAAAGCAAGTAATGGTCTCTTAAACCATTTTATAGTAAAATCGCACTTACTTCTGGTGAAAGAATTAGTTAAATTTAACCTTAGTATGTCATGCTAAAATTACCGGTCTTATTCCGGTATTCTTTGATTCCTCAAATAGCCCCTATCAGCTGGTTAACCTTATTTATTGCTTTTTCTTTAATTTTATTAATTTTTAATTTTGTAAATTATTATTCTTTTCTCCCTAAATCACCAGAAATCGCCGAAAAAAGCATTTCTACTACTTCAATAAATTGAAAATGATAACAAACTTATTTTCTGTATTTGACCCTTCTACGAGTGTAATAACTCTCTCCCTGAATTGAATTAGAACAATCCTAGGTCTCACATTAATCCCCACTACGTTCTGGTTTATGCCATCACGTTACACGCTACTTTGAAATAAAAGTTTATTGACTCTTCACAATGAATTTAAAACACTATTAGGCCCAACCGGTCACGCTGGAAGATCTTTTATATTTATTTCATTATTTTCTTTAATTTTATTTAATAATTTCTTAGGGCTATTTCCCTATGTGTTCACAAGCTCGAGCCATCTAACTCTAACTTTAACGTTAGCCTTACCTCTTTGATTAAGATTTATAATCTATGGGTGAATCAACCACACTCAACATATATTTGCTCATTTAGTTCCTCAAGGAACTCCAGCTGTTTTAATACCTTTTATGGTATGCATTGAAACAATCAGTAATGTAATCCGACCTAGTACTTTAGCCGTACGATTAGCTGCAAATATAATTGCTGGACATTTATTGCTAACCCTTTTAGGAAATACTGGTCCTTCCCTAACTTACTCAATTCTTTCTTTACTGATTGTAGCCCAGATTGCTCTTTTAGTGTTAGAATCAGCGGTAGCAATTATTCAATCTTATGTTTTCGCCGTTTTAAGAACTCTTTATTCTAGAGAAGTAAACTAATGTCAACACACGCAAATCACCCTTATCACTTAGTAGACCAAAGCCCATGGCCCCTAACAGGAGCAATCGGAGCATTAGTTACAGTCTCAGGATTATTAAGCTGATTTCATCAATACAGAATTAACCTATTAGTTTTAGGCCTGACGATTACTAGCCTAACTATATTCCAATGATGACGAGATATTACTCGAGAAGGAACTTTCCAGGGCCTTCATACTTTCCCTGTAACTTTAGGGTTACGGTGAGGTATGATTCTTTTTATTGTTTCAGAAATTTTCTTCTTCCTTTCTTTTTTCTGAGCTTTTTTTCATAGAAGCCTTTCCCCTACCACAGAACTTGGGGTAATGTGACCCCCTGCAGGAATTACACCCTTTAATCCCTTACAAATTCCTTTATTAAATACAGCTATTCTCCTAGCTTCCGGGGTAACTGTCACTTGAGCTCATCATGGTTTGATAGAAGGAAATCATTCCCAAACATTACAGGGGTTATTTTTCACAGTAACTTTGGGGATCTATTTTTCAATTCTACAAGCATACGAATATATAGAAGCACCATTCACTATTTCTGATGCTGTATACGGGGCCACCTTTTATGTAGCTACTGGGTTTCATGGATTACACGTGATCATTGGAACTACTTTCCTGTTAGTTTGTCTAATTCGTCACGCTTTATCTCATTTTTCGGTAAGTCACCATTTTGGGTTTGAAGCTGCGGCCTGGTACTGACATTTTGTAGATGTAGTATGATTATTTTTATACATTTCAATTTATTGATGAGGTAGTTAACTTATTTAGTATAATCGTATATTTGACTTCCAATCAGAAGGACTAGACAATGTCTAGAATAAGTAATTATAATCCTTTCAATCATTGCATTAATTTTAGCCACAATCGTTGTAATTGTCATAATATTAGCTTCTATTTTATCAAAAAAAACTATTATTGACCGAGAAAAAAGATCCCCATTCGAATGTGGATTTGACCCCAAAAGTTCATCACGACTACCTTTTTCTTTACGATTTTTTTTAATCGCTGTAATTTTTTTAATTTTCGATGTAGAAATTGCCCTTTTACTGCCTATAATTATCATTTTACCTATCTCTAACTTAACAACTTGAATAGTCGTGAGATTTTTCTTTTTAATGATCCTAATTATTGGTCTTTACCACGAATGAAACCAAGGAGCCCTCGATTGAGCTAGATAGGACTGTAGTTAAGTATAACATTTGGCTTGCATCCAAAAAGTATTGAAATTCAATCTGTCTTAGAATAAGAAGCGATATATCGCAGTCAGTTTCGACCTGTCTTTAGGTACCTATTTACCCTTATTCTAAAGGTCCATTAATTGAAGCCAAAGAGCGGCCTATCACTGTTAATGATATAATTGAAATTTTAGTTTCCAATTAAGGAAATGAGAGGTTCAAGAAAAAGCTGCTAACTTTTTTCTTTAACGGTTAAACTCCGTTTCCATTTCTATTTATATAGTTTAATCAAAACCTTACATTTTCACTGTAAAAATAAAAATTTATTTTTTATAAATACCTAAAGACTATAATAGTCTCTTTAACATCTTCAGTGTCACGCTCTATATAAGCTATTTAAGTATAAATTTAATAAAAACAATAAAATCACTAATCAAAGAATAAAACTAACTAAATAAGTTTTTAAATCATTATTTTGTCAACCTTGGCTAAACTGAGCTCACTTAGTAATTGTTCTATAAATCCCTTGGGCCCCGAAATATTCTCTCCAACCAAAATCAAAAGACTTTCTAACTAAGCCCCCCAATTCTAATGGCTGTTTTCTAACCCCATATGTACTAATAAAAGGCAAAAATCACATAGAACCGACAAAGCTGGTTAAAAAATGTCAACGTAAAGTTTGTAAATCATAAGTTAAAGAAAACTTAGCTAACTCATAACCTAACCACCCCCCTAACGCTCTAACACTCAGCGCCAATGTTTTTAAAAAAAAAGGTAAACAAATCATTGAGGGTGTCGGAAATAAAGCCCAACTTAATAAACTACCCCCTAACACCGCTATAAATGATAAAGATATTATCCCCCGCAACATCACTCAACCTTCATCACTTAAAGGATGTAATCTAAATGTGTTAAAATCCCCACTTATAGAATAATACACCAAACGTAAAGAATAACAAACTGTCAATCCCGTAGACACAAAATATAATATTAAACTAAGTACATTTAAATAACTTAAAGAAGCAATTTCTAAAATCAAATCCTTCGAATAAAATCCAGCTAAAAAAGGAGTGCCACATAAAGCTAAATTAGACAAATTAAAGCAAGAGGCTGTTAACGGCATATGTATAACTAAACCCCCCATAAAACGGATATCTTGGCTATCCTTCATGTTATGGATAATAGCCCCTGCACATATAAATAATAATGCCTTAAATAAAGCATGTGTCAATAAATGAAAAAAAGCCAATTTAGGGAACCCTATAGCCAAAATTCTTATTATTAACCCTAATTGACTTAATGTAGATAAAGCAATAATTTTTTTCAAGTCAAATTCAAAATTAGCCCCTAAACCTGCTATAAACATTGTTAATCCGGCAAATAATAATAAAAAAGCCCCTAACCCAGAGCCCACTAACAAAACATTAAATCGAATTAATAAATAGATACCCGCAGTCACTAGAGTCGAAGAATGCACTAAGGCCGAAACAGGGGTCGGAGCTGCTATAGCAGCTGGAAGCCACGAGGAAAAGGGAATTTGAGCTCTTTTCGTTATAGCTGCTAAAAGAACCAACGCCCCGATAATCTGTATTTCTATGCTAGACACTCTGCAATCTAAATAAAAAATATAATTTCAACTACCAAAATTAAGTATCCATGCAATGGCTAATAATAAAGCCACATCCCCGATACGATTCGATAAAGCTGTCAACATACCTGCGTTATATGATTTTACATTTTGATAATAAATCACTAATAAATAAGACACCAAGCCTAATCCATCTCATCCTAATAAAATACTAATTAAATTGGGTCTAATAATTAAAAATATTATTGATAATACAAACATCAATACTAATAAAATAAAACGATTTAAATTTAAATCTCCAGCTATATACTCCTGGCTATAAAAAATCACTAAAGAAGAAATAAATAAAACAAAACCTATAAAAATTAACGATATTCAATCAAATAAAAATGTCATTACAATATTTCCTGAATTCATCGATAAAACTTCCCATTCAATAAAATATACTTGATCAAATATCAAAAAATAAAACCCAGTTCCTGCCAAACTAAGGGCCAAAATAAATAGTACCACAAATCTGACTAAACAAATTGATAAAGATTGTAACATGATCTAAAACAAATAAATTTGTATCACTGACACCACAAATCAGTATTTTAATTAAACTACTTAAATCTTAAAGCCATAACATACAAGGCTCACTCTTTAAAATTAATAAATTTAAAGGAAATCAATGCAAAAAAAGTAGTAAATACTCACGAGAATGCCCTATTGAACAAGAATACACCCCTGAATAAATCTTTCCATGTTGTCTATAAGAATAGATATACAAAGTATAAGCAGCTCTAAAAAATGATAAAAAGCTTAATATAACTATTGTCACCCATGATCATGCGACTATTCTATTTAATAAACTAATTTCACTTAATAAATTTAAAGAAGGTGGAGCAGCCATATTACAAGATCTCAATAAAAACCATCAAAGAGTTATGCTAGGTATAAAATTTATTAAACCCTTATTAATTAGTAAACTTCGACTCCCTAATCGTTCATAAGAAATATTTGCTAAACAAAATAATCCTGAAGAACACAACCCGTGAGCAATTATCAAAGTAAAAGAGCCGCAAAAACCTCAATAAGTTATAGTCATAAGACCCCCCAAGACAATCCCCATATGAGCAACTGAGGAATAAGCAATCAAAGCCTTTAAGTCAGTTTGCCGTAAACACATCAAACTGACTAAAACACCCCCGACTAGACTAATGCCAATCCAAATAAAATTAAAACTTAACCCCGATAAAGCTAAAATTTTAAACACACGCAATAAACCGTAACCCCCTAATTTCAATAAGACCCCTGCTAAAATCATAGAACCCGAAACCGGAGCTTCTACATGCGCCTTCGGTAATCATAAATGAACTAAAAATATAGGTATTTTTACTAAAAATGCAAAAATTAAACACAAGTAAAATCAAAAATAAGAAATATTTAAAAAATTTAATAAAGGAATGTACAAAGATGAATTAAACTTATAAATATAAAAAATACCTACCAATAAGGGTAACGAAGCTAACAAAGTATAAAACAATAGATAAACTCCGGCCTGTAACCGTTCAGGTTGATACCCCCACCCCAAAATTAGAAACAAAGTGGGAATCAAACTTCTTTCAAAAAACAAATAAAACATAAATAAATTCGTCGTTCTAAATGTACAATATAATAAAATCAAAAGCAATAAAATTATTAATAAAAAAAATCCTGCATAATTATTAACTCGTAATACTGACTCACTAGCTGTAATTATCAGTACACAAATTCAAAAACTCAATAAAATTAATCCAAAAGAAATCACATCACAACCCATAAAATAAGATATATTACCAAAAAATCTTCTAAAAGCCGCAGAACCTATAAATAACAAAGTCAATAAAAATAAGACACACTGCACCATTCATCATGTATTTTGTATAAAACAAAGGGGGGTCACAAAAATTAAAGACACTAATAACTTTAACATTGTAAAACTCCTAATGATTGAAAATAATCATTCCCGTGTGTCCGAATTATAGAAACTAAAATTGATAGGCCCAAAGCCCCCTCACACACTGAAAAAGTTAAAAATACCATAGCAAAAAATAATTCATAATTAATTAAATTTAAATAAATAAACAATAATATAAATAAACTTAATACTATAAACTCTAGACTCAACAAAGTTAGTAATAAATGCTTTCGCTTAGACACAAAAACTCAAGCTCCACACAGAAATATAAAAATAGGCAATCCCCAATATAAAAATGTTAACATTAGTTTTAATAGTTTAAAATAAAACATTGGTCTTGTAAATCAAAATTAAGGTTTAACCTTTTAAAACTCAGAGAAAAGGAATACCCCCATCATTAATCCCCAAAACTAATATTTTACTTAAACTATTCTCTGTATTTATCAATTAATTTTTATAGTGTACAGAATTTTCACCATAATTGTATTTACACAAATGACCCACCCTTTAGCGATAGGCTTAATATTACTAGTACAAACGGTACTCATTAGCACTCTAACCGGGATACTAACACAAAGATTTTGATTTTCTTATGTTTTATTTTTAGTATTTTTAGGGGGATTACTTGTTTTATTTATTTATGTAACAAGATTAGCTTCAAATGAAATATTTTATATATCAATAACTACTCTAATCCCCTTAATCATCGCGTCTGCTTTATTATTTGTAGTAATAATAATTATAGACCCCTCTTTCCTAACCTCAAGAACTTTAAATTGTGACGGATTATCAATTATAAACACTTCTCTTTATCAGGAAGAATCCACCAATTCTTTAAGAAAACTTTACAATGGTCCCACCAGATTAATCACTCTAACACTCGTATTATATCTATTTTTAACATTAATTGCAGTAGTTAAAATCACAAAAATTAACCAAGGGCCCCTACGTCAAAGTAACTAATGAATAAACCCTTACGAACAAGACACCCCTTATTTAAAATCGCCAATAAAGCAGTAGTAGATTTACCAACTCCATCAAACATTTCAACTTGATGAAATTTCGGTTCTTTATTAGGCTTATGTTTAGTGATTCAAATCGCTACTGGCTTATTTTTAGCCATACATTACACTGCCCACATTGATTTAGCCTTTAACAGAGTAGCTCACATTTGCCGAGATGTAAATTATGGGTGATTCTTACGAACATTACACGCCAACGGAGCCTCGTTTTTCTTTATTTGCATCTATTTACACATTGGGCGAGGAATATATTATGGATCTTATATATACCTACACACTTGAATAGTAGGAGTAATTATTTTGTTTCTTGTCATAGGAACTGCCTTCATGGGCTATGTATTGCCCTGAGGACAAATATCTTTTTGAGGAGCAACTGTTATTACTAACCTTTTATCAGCGGTTCCTTACTTAGGGGTTGACCTTGTACAATGAGTATGAGGGGGATTTGCAGTAGATAACGCAACTTTAACACGTTTCTTCACGTTCCATTTCCTCCTACCTTTCTTAGTAACTGCAGCAACAATAATCCATTTATTATTTTTACATCAGACTGGATCTAATAATCCATTAGGTGTAAATAGAGACACAGATAAAATCCCCTTTCACCCCTATTTCACATTTAAAGACATCGTAGGTTTTTTGGTATTAGTCATAATTTTAACAATTTTAACGCTATTAGACCCTTACTTACTTGGAGACCCTGATAATTTTACCCCTGCTAACCCCCTTGTCACTCCCGTGCACATTCAGCCTGAATGGTATTTCTTATTTGCTTATGCTATTTTACGATCAATTCCAAACAAGCTAGGAGGTGTAATTGCCCTGGTTTTATCCATTGCTATTCTAATAATCCTGCCGTTCACTAACAAGAGAAATTTTCGGGGAACACAATTTTACCCTATTAATCAAGTTATATTTTGATCCCTATTAGTGATTATCATTCTTTTAACGTGAATTGGAGCTCGCCCTGTTGAAGATCCTTACGTCTTAGTAGGACAAGTATTAACAGTTTTATACTTTTTATATTATATTTTAAATCCTTTAATATTTAAAATTTGAGATAAACTTCTTGAATAGTTAAAAAGCTTAAAGTTAAGCATATGTTTTGAAAACATAAGACAGAAGTTTGACTCTTCTATTAACTTAGTTCTGTACTTAAAACTATGCACTAAATTAAAACCGAGGCAAAAAATAAATTCAGCCCCCCAAATAGAAATAAATAATTCAACGACAAAGGAAGAAAACTTTTTCAAGCCAAATACATTAACTTATCATACCGAAAACGAGGTAATGTCCCTCGAGCTCAAATAAACATAAACGCAATAAATCTTAATTTAACATAAAACAACAAGCTGTAAACGTCACAACCTAAAAAAATGACACAAAATAATATTCTTATAAATAAAATACTGGCATATTCTGCTAAAAAAATTAAAGCAAACCCCCCTCTTCTATATTCGACATTAAACCCAGACACTAATTCAGACTCCCCCTCAGCAAAATCAAACGGAGTGCGGTTAGTTTCCGCTAGACAAGAAGCAAACCAACTAAGAGCTAAAGGTAATGTCAAAAAAACAAATCAAATCATTTCCTGATAATATCTAAATATATTTAAAGAATAGCCCCCAATTAAAAATACAAAAGATAATAAAATTAATGCTAAACTTACTTCGTAAGAAATCGTTTGAGCTACCGCACGTAAACCTCCGAGTAGGGCATAATTAGAATTAGAAGATCAACCAGCGATCATTACTGTATAAACCCCTAAACTAGTGCAGGCTAGAAAAAAAATCAACCCTAAATTAAAAGTATATAAACCAGTTCTATACGGTATAATTATTCAAACTAATAACGACAGAAATAAACTAAACACAGGGGAAAAATAATAAGGTAAATAATTAGACAAAACTGGATAAGTTTGTTCCTTGGTAAACAACTTAATAGCATCACAAAAAGGCTGAGGAATTCCTGCAAACCCAACCTTATTCGGACCCTTACGAATTTGAATGTACCCTAAAACTTTACGTTCTAAAAGTGTCAAAAAAGCCACTCCCACCAAAACGCAAATCACCAAAATTAATCTACTCACTAAAGGAAGCAAAAAATCATATATAAACAAGTTCTATCTGTAAAATTTATTTACATAAATGAATTCTAAATTCATTACACTTATCTGCCAAAATAGAAACGTTAATATTAATCAACAAACTAGAAAAAAATTTTCCCAATACTTGGTCCTTTCGTACTAAAGCATCATTATTAATTTAAGGATAGAAACCGACCTGGCTTACACCGGTCTGAACTCAGATCATGTAAGGATTTAAAGGTCGAACAGACCTAAACTTTGAACATCTACACCCAAAATTACCCTTAATCCAACATCGAGGTCGCAACCCTTTTTGTCGATAAGAACTCTCGAAAAAGATTACGCTGTTATCCCTAAGGTAACTTAGTCTTATAATCAATAATAATGGATCAACAATTCATACATCAATGTAATTAAACTAAAAAGAGTTTTTCTTATCTTCTTGTCACCCCAACAAAATATTTCGTTTAATATTATAATAATTAAACTAAACAAATAATAAAATAAAAATATAAAGCTCTATAGGGTCTTCTCGTCCTTTAAAAACATTTAAGCCTTTTAACTTAAAAGTTAAATTCTAATTTCAATCACACTGAGACAGTCAGTACCTCGTCCAACCATTCATTCTAGCCTTCAATTAAAAGACTAATGATTATGCTACCTTTGCACGGTCAAAATACCGCGGCCCTTCAAATATAAAATTCAGTGGGCAGGTCAGACTTCAAATTATAATCAAGAAGACATGTTTTTGTTAAACAGGCGAGCACTAATTTGCCTAATTCCTTAATGTAACCTAACACTTTTTTAATAATTTAAACAATTTTTATACTAATTTTATCATTATCACAAATAATTAAAAATTAATTACATTGTTTCGATATATAACTTAAATTTTAAGAAAATTAAACTTATAAAAAATTAAATTATAACATCCTTTAATAGGTGGCTAATTCTAAGCCTACTAAATCTTTTAAAATTTTATTAATTATAAAACCTACTTAAAAGCTTATCCCCCAAAGCATTAATTTTAAAAACATGATTTATTTAATCAAATAAATTACACTATTTAAAACCTGAATTAAATTCATTTCTCGAAAAACCAGATATCTTAAAGAACGGATAACGTTTCATTACTAAATAAATGTTTTTAATAATTATTCTACATTAACTAACACAATTATTTAGCTCTCTTCAAATCGGGAAAATATAAATATTTATAATTTTTTTAATAAACCCTGATACACAAGGTACAACTATAAATTTACTTTATTTAAAATATATTTTCAAACTATTTCAATCAACCTCTCACGATACAATTAACCTACCACCCAAACAATTTTATCTATATTCTATACACAAACTAAATCTATTAAAAATAATTTAATTAAAAAAACTCTTTATAATAAAAAATACAGTAAACTAAAACTCATCAGAATAAACTGAATTGCACAGTGTATTTTCAGTGTAAATGAAATGCTTAACTAATCAAGCTCCATTCTGACTTTCCAGGTGCACCTTCCGGTACACCTACTATGTTACGACTTATCTCGCCTTAATTAACGAGAGCGACGGGCGATGTGTGCATGTTTTAGAGCTAAAATCAAATTAATTTAATTAAGTTAATTACAGTCAAATCCACCTTTAAAAGATTATTTCAAACCTTTATCCGTTATAAATAAATTTATTGTAACCCATCACCACTTATTCGTAAGCTACACCTTGACCTGACATCATTTTTAATAAAAATTTAAGAAAATTAAACCCTTCTTAGGACATTCTGACGACGGCGGTATACAAGCTGATAACAAAAATAAGTAAGGTTTAACGTGGAATATCGATTACGGGACAGGTTCCTCTGAACAGACTAAAACACCGCCAAATTCTTTGAGTTTCAAGAACATAACTAATACTACTCAAGTTTATCTAATTTACATTTAAAATAATAGGGTATCTAATCCTAGTTTATCATTTAAATTTCTCAGCTTCTACATTATAAATAAAATTATTTAAATTTAAAATTTCACTTAACAAATTTAATATTAATTTTAAAACCTTAACATATAACTACAAACTAATAAGATTTACTTGCTCCCTCCGTGTAACCGCGGCGGCTGGCACGACTTTTGCCGGAACTAAAAGATATTGCTATTTCTAAATTTCTTTAATTAATAATATTAAACACTGCGAATTAAATTTAATATAAAAATCTTCAAGATTTTAACATATTCACGCAAAAACCTACATGTGAAACAAAAATTAAGTAAATTATTAAGCAAGAATAAAACTTTCAAATTTATAATTAAATACATACTTAATTCATGACTTACATTTTAAATAATTATAAAAAGAAATAAAAAAAGCACATACTTGTTATTACCGCCAAACTTTAACTAATAAACCTTTTTAATTAAAACAATTGGAGCAATAACAAACTTTTTCCCCATATTTCAAGTAATAAATTAATTAGTGACTATTTGGCTAATCAAATTAATTTTTTAGAGGTTATTTGGCTAACTACTAAATTTATTTGACATTACTTTATATAAATAATAATAACAATATAACTAACAATACGACATATTGTTTACATTAATTATAGAACATTATCCCGGATAATTAAAAAGTTTTTTTTTAAAATTAAAAAAAAACTTTTTAATATTATAAAAATAAATAATATATAATATTTTAATATATAATTAATTAATTAATTATAAATTATTTATTAATTATTATAAATATTATATTATATATATATATATAGGTGTATGTATATATATATATATATAATAATAATTAATAAATAATTTATAATTAATTAATTAATTTACTTAATTTTCAATTAAATTTTAATTAATTTATATTTCTTTTATTTCTTTAAATAAACATAATATTTATATAGATATACTATATATTTAATAAGTACTTATAATAAATAGAAATATTTTTCAGCGTCATCTACCTAATAATGCATTTTAATCAATAAGTATTTCCAAAAAATTTTCAATTTCTGAATTTTCTCAAAAAAATTGAAAATTTCGATGTTTGGGGGGCTGAATACTGATACTTGTCAAAAAAAAAATCAAAAAAAATAATTTATTAAACTTTTTATCATATACAGCTATGCCCGCCCCATATTCATTTTAAATTATATTAAATGTAAGAAA